CTATTACTTTTATTTGTATTTTTATTTAATATTATCATTGAAACTAATAATATTAATATTATTTCATCTCCTTTCATTAATTCTCCTAATCCCATTATTAATATTAATCCTATTATTATATTTATTGCTATATTTGGTATATAACCATTATCAAATCTTGCTAATATATTACTTGTACTATTTACTTTATTTACTACATTTGTTACTCCCATTAATTCTAATACTCCTTTATCTAATCTTTTTCCTGTTACATATCCCATATTTAATATATTTGTTAATAAGTAGCTATTATATATATTATCTATATGATATTTTTTATTTAAGAATCTATATATTGTTTTTTTTATTCCTGTATCTGCTATTTCTCTTTCATCTCTATTATATATTATATAACCTATTATTATTGTTAATACACTTCCTATAAATGGTAATAATTTTATAGATAATGGTAATCCAAATTCTCCTTCTATTGTTGTTAAATTATCTGGATTTATATATATACTATTTCCTCATATTCCACTTCCTACTCCTATGAATAAATCATATGCTATATAACCATGGAATATTGAGAAGAAACCTAATATTACTAATGGTATTGTCATTACTAATGATGGTTCATGAGCATGTGAATAATTATTTTTTACTCCATTTGGGTATGATATAAATGTTAAATATATTAATCTAAATGAATAAAATGATGTTATTAATGCTGTTATTGTTCCTAATCAATATGCTACCATTCCATTTAATTTATATTGTCCGTATGCTACTTCTAATATTAAATCTTTTGAATAGAATCCTGTTAAATATGGTATTGCTAATAAACTTAATGATCCTATTAATATACTTACATATGTAAATGGTATTATATTTATTAATCCTCCATATTTTCTCATATCTTGTTCATCTGCTAATGCATGTATTACTGCCTTTATTCTTGATCTACGAAGCCAAGCTCCATGATTATATCTCAAAGTATTACTTTATTAGTTAATACTAAGGTAGATTCTCAATCATTTACATGATTGTTGGGATCATCTCTTAATCATATAAGTTATAAAAATTATTTAAATGATTTCAAATATATAAAGATCTTTTATCATTCATAGATATTTTTATTTCTTTTATTTCTTTTATACTTTCTCTATGTTCTTTTTTCTTTATTATTTCTAATACTTTACATCAATCTTTATAATCTAAATGTTTACTACTAAATAACGGATATTTTTCTAAATATTCTTTTAATCTTAAATTTCCTTCTAAATTAGTTGTTCTTATTCTATATTTTGGATTTTTTGTTAATTTTTTTATTTCTTTTACATTACACTTTAAATATTCTCCTATTTTTTCTAATATATTTAATAAACTTTCTCCACTTAAATCTATTTGCCTTTGTTCTAATTCTAAATTACAAGCTATTTTTTTATTTTTTTCTTCTACTCTCACTGAAAAATGTCCATCTGCTTCTATAAACCCTGCCAACCACGCATTTTCATTTATTGGCGTATTATCTAATGGTAATTTCTTTATATTATACCCTCTATTATTTAAATAATCTATTAATTTATACAATGCATTTATTTTTGGTGTTCTCATTTTTCCATTTATTAAGTTTATTATTTTTATTAAATTTATATTATTTGATATTTTATAAGTATATGCCTTTTTTCCTTTTACTTTACTTATTAATCCTATTTCTAATTCTTTTTGTATTATTAACATTAAAGGGAAATCCTTACTATTAAAAGTTATTGTTATTAAAGGAGATATTATTTTATTCTTTTTATCTCTTTCTATTTTTGGTGTTCATACACACCCATCTCCTTCTATTAATCCTGTTAAATATGATGCAAATTGATTTAATCTATTCCTATCTATTTGCTCTTTATTCTCTTTATAACATATGACTTCCAGCGTATGATCTCTGAGGATCCCAGATACTTTTTTCTCTTGGTTTCCTGCTGATTGTGTCATTTCTGACAGTTCCCAGCATATAGCTGCATTTAAAGCGAGCACATCTCTACCCGCTGATAAGAATAATAATGCTTTAAAGTATGCATGGTTTACTAAGTGGAATACACTTAATGTATATTGAGATAAACCTACTGCCATTACCATATCATTTTTATTTGGACTATTTCTTACCTCGTTTTGTGTGAAGTTTCCACGTATAGTCTCTGAAGATATTATCCTACTAATATTAAGACACTCTTCTTACTTCTTAGTATATAGTGGAATTGTTTTTAGGACATATGGTATTATATTTTTCATCCTAATTGACTACATGTTGAATAAGCTATAACTCTTTTTAAATCATTTTGGAATATTGCTGTTGATGCTGCAAATAATGCTGTAAATCCACCCACTCATGTTATTATTAATAATCCTGTTGGGCTATATTCTAATAATGGTGATACTCTTATTAATAAGTATACACCCGCTGTTACCATCGTAGCTGCGTGAATTAATGCTGACACTGGTGTTGGCTTTTTATATTTATTTGGACTATATCTTTATTAAATTTATTTAATTTTTCATATCTAGTCTCTGAGGAAATATTATCTTTTCCTGCTGATTGTTCTAATTCTTGAATTACAAGAATTTTTAAACTTTCTCTGCATTTTATGAAATTTAACGAGAGCCCAACTTTACCCTCCATTGCATCTGGCAATCAAGTATGAAGCAATTTATTGGACTATATCTTTAAATAATAATTCTTATTATTTACTTTGAGTGTCTAGATAATATTTATTCTTATATTACCCAGGAGTTATATAACTCAGTCTCTGAGGATTTTCTAAATTTATTAACCTTTATTTATATTTTTTTTAGTTGATTTATTAAACTTGCCTTTTTTTTTAATTCTTTATAATCTATTAAATCTGGTTTCTTTTTTCTATATATATATATTTCTATTCATTTTTCTAATGATTTTGCTTTTACCGAATGTAATTTATGAGTATTTAAATAATTTATTATTGTATCTAATTTTAAATAATGCACTATTGCTCTATCTGCTTGTTTATTTTTTTCAAAATATCCATTTATTAATTCACTTATATGTTTCATTTCTAATTCCGCATCTTTTTGAGCTATTACTAATCTTTGAGCTACTTTTGTTTTACTTACTGAAACCATAAAACAACCTTCCGCATCGATAAACCCTGCTAATCAAGAATCCATTAAAGATGGTTCAAATTTCTTTAATTTTATCTCTATATTTAATTTATTTTTTTTATTAAAATTTAATACTCATTTTTCAAATTGTATTTTTCTTTTCTCTAAATATATACTCCCATTAAATATTTCTATTAATTTCTTTACATCTTCTTTTGCTTTTACCTGAAATAATACTGATTTTTCTTTTATATATACATTTCCCATATTTAATTCTGTTTGTATCTCATATAATAATGGTGCATCTACAATATGTAAATGAATACTAAAAATAGATTTTCCATTTGTTATAAAATAAGATCCATCTCCTTCAGTAAATCCTCTAAATCATTCTATAAATTCTTTATTATAATTGGTTAATTTCTTTATTTCCTGCTGATTTATTCCTTGTCTTTGAAATTGTTCCGGATCAATTTTATCTTTATATTGATTAGAAATTGCTGATATATTACTATCTTGTGCCCATATTTCTAACCCTGTACTTCTCTCTTTTGATTTTTTTGGACCTACGGATTCTAAAGCATTTGAAATATTTCCAGCAAATATCAAAGTTCAAAAAACATTTGAATCCTTTAATACAGAAATTCATAATCTTTTAAGGGCCTTCATTTGACCTAACTGTGCTGATTTTGCCATTGCTCCTATTAATACTAATATTGATATTATTGTTAATAATTCTACATTTATTAATGGTGCTAAGCTAAATATTGTTGATAATTCTAAGTTTCCAAATACTCATATAATTACTATCATTCCTAATGTTAATCCTCAATCTCCTATTCTATTCATTATTAATGCTTTCTTTGCTGCTTTATTTGCCTGTATTCTTTTAAATCAGAAATTTACTAATAAATAAGAGCATATTCCTACGCCTTCTCACCCTATGAATATTAATAATAAATTATCTCCACTTACTAAGACTAGCATAAAGAAAGTAAATAATGATAAATAACTATAAAACCTTGGTACGTGAGGATCTGCTCCCATATAATCTATTGAATAAAAATGAACACAACATGATACTATTAATACTGGTAAATATAAACTTACACTTAAAGTATCTATATTTACTGATCATGATATTTCTAAATATTCACTATTTATTCATTCTATTATTCATATATTTACTGGTGATTCTGATATTGCTACTTCATAATATGCTATTATTGATAATATACAACTTATTGTTATTGCTGTACATCCTAATATTTTACTTCCATTAATCCCTAATTTTCTCCCTAATGATCCTATTATTATACCACTTAATAATGGTAATATTATTATTGATAAATACATATCTTTGTTTTTTATTTCTCATTTTATCTATGACATCTGTACTACCTCTACTGGTCCCGCCTACGGTTTCTGTACTTGACTCTTTTCTCTCTCTAGATCCTTTCTTTTCTTATTAATTTATTAATATGTTTGATACTGGTATATGTAATGATTCTAATATTATATTTGGATATACTCCTATTATCATTGTTATTATTATTAATGGTAATAATATATATACTTCTCTTCTATCTAAATCATTCATTTTCCCTATATATACACTTTCTACTCCAAAACTTACTCTATTATAGAATCATATTGAATATCCTCCTGCTAATACTATTCCTGATGTTGCTAATACTGTTGCCATTGGATTTGCTTTAAATGCTCCTAAAAAACTCATAAATTCTCCTACAAAGTTTCCTGTTAATGGTACTGCCATATTTGCTAATGTTAATATAAAGAACATTATTGATAATACTGGCATTCCTATTGTTACTCCTCTATAATATTTTAATATTCTTGTATGTGTTCTATCATATAATGCTGTTACTATTATAAATAATCCTGGAGATACAAATCCATGTGCTATCATTAATATTATTGATCCTTCTATTCCTTCTATACTATATGAAAATATTCCTAACATTACTATTCCCATGTGCTCCCTTAATTCTTATTTGGTTGGATCATTTCTTTATCTACTTTAAATTCTTCTCAAACTTTTCCTGATACAGATTCTTTACTTGCTAAATGACATTTTAATTTCTTTAATTCATTAAATTTCTCTATTAAATTTAATCTAAATAATTTTTCCTTATATTCTCTATTTCTTCTTTTTTATATATTGTTCATTTCTATGCTGTTTTTTCTTTATTATGCGAATATATCTTTCCTCCATATAATTCTACCAATGGTTTTAATAATTCTTTTTATGCATAGATATATTTCCATCTGCATCAAAAAATCCTGATAATCATCCATTATTATATGTTAAACTCAAAGGTTCTTTTATTTCTATCGAATGTTTCAATCCTATTCCTTATTAAATAATCTATATCTTACTGCTTTTGCTCCAGATCTAGGATTTATAGTACCTCCATATTTTTGTTTTATTAAATATAAACAATCCATAGTTATTTCTAATCCTAAAGACGATCCTTTTTTTGATATATAAAAATTCCCGTCTCCGTCTATTAATCCTGCTAATCATTCATTAAATCTGTTTTCTGGTGTTAAAGTTGAATATCTTTTTTTTCTTCTTAAAGTAGATAACAAACATATGGTCTCTGAGATTCCTACTAATACTCTAAATAATTTTATATCAGCTTTAGCTGTATGCGACTTATTACTTTTTGTACTTTGGTTATCTGCGAATTATTTCATAATCTTACAGACATTTTTACTAGTAAATTCTCTATTTTCTTAGTATCCTGTAATCCTAAATTTTCTTTTTGAAATTTCTCGCATATAGTTTGTTGCATTAAAGGCCTCATGTGACCTATTGATGAATAAGCAATTATTTTTTTCATATCTATTTGTCTTAATGTTGTTAAACTTGAATATATTATACTTATTATTGATAATCCATATACTAATGGTATAAAATATATTGATCCTTCTGGTAATATATTTATTGAATATCTTATTAATCCATATCCTGCTAATTTCAATAATACTCCGGCCAATATTATTGATCCTGCTATATTTGCTTCACTATGTGCTTCTGGTAATCATACATGAACTGGTATTAATGGTGTTTTTACTGCAAAAGATATAAATAATGCTAATCATAGTATTGATTCTCTTTCTTTAGATAATGAACTTATTGCTAATATACCATATTCTGTCGATCCTATTTGTGAATACATTACAATTATTGCTAATAACATTAATAATGATCCTAATAATGTTATTATAAAAAATTGATATGCTGCATATATTTTCTTTTCTCTTCCTCCATATATCCCTATTATTAAAAACATTGGTATTAAACTTGCTTCGAATGCAATATAAAATAATAATATATCTAATAATACAAATACTAATATTAATATTGTTTCTAATCCTAAAAATAATATTAAATATAATTTTACATTCTCTTTTACTGTTGATCATGTTGATAATATACATACTGGTATTAATAATATTGTTAATCCTATCATATATAATGATATACTATCTATTCCCATTTGTATTGGATAATAACTATTATATATTTCTACAAATTGAAAATAGTTATTATTTGTATTATATATTAATCATATTATTACATATAATATGATTAATATCATTGATGTTATTAACGCTATTAATTTTGATATTCTTATATTTGATGTTAATGCTATTATTATTGATCCTATTATTGGTAACATTATTAATGCTGTTATCATTCTTTTCTTTTTTTTACCTTTCTTTTTCTTTGGTTACCCTCTTACCCTCGGATTGACGAGACTCGAACTCGTAATCTTCTAATCCCAAAATAGACGTCTTTCCTTTTGACCTCAATCCGTTCTTGTTAACCAATACTATAATGCGATGGATAGATAGGGATTTGAACCCTAGGAGAAATTATCTTCTCTATGCATTTCAAGTGCATCACATTAAACCGGACTCTGTCATCTATCCTGGAGATAATGAGATTCGAACTCATATCTTACCGATTGCAAATCGATCACTTTACCAAGTTAAGTTATATCCCCTTTAGAAAGATTGATCTATATTATTATTGTTCTTAAACATACTTTTAATGAATATACACCATTTTTTCCTTTTTTTTCTATTAATGTATTTTCATTTAATGAATTTATATTATTTCTTGACATTTCTCCTATTTTAAATATTTTTTTCATACTTCTTCCTGCTCTTCTTTGTTTACTTATTTTCCCTTTTATTTGTATATATATTCCTTTTATATATGATCTTATGCTTTTATTTCATAAGCTTTTTTTTATTTTATTTCAATCATATGTATTATTTGTTTCTTCCATTCCTGATATTTTTATCATTGTTTTTATATCTTTTCTTATTTTTTTAAAACTTTTATTCGTTAATCTTCTTATTATTCAATTTCCTATCATTTTACTATCTAATATTGGACTTTTTACTTCTATTATTCTTATTTTTACTTCTTTTTCTATTATTCCTTTTATATATTCTTCTAATAATATTCTTTCTTCATTTTCTTTTCTTTCTATCTCTTTCTTATCTCCTCTTCTTTTTATTCAATTCTTATCCTCTTTTAATACCATTATCCCTTTCTTATTTATATATTCATATAATCACACTAATATCTTATCTCATTTTTCTGTAATTGATGTTTTTTTCTTTTTTCTTGTATTTATTTTCTTTCTTTTTTTTTGTTTTTTTCTATTTTGTTTTCTTCTTTTTCTTCAATTTTGTTTTCTTTTTTTTTCTCTTATTTTCTTTATTTTTTCTTCTATTCTTTCTATTTCTTTTTTTTCTTTTTTATATAATTCTATTTCTTCATCTATATTACTTCATTCTTTTATATTTTTTTCATATAGTTTTATTCATTCTTCTTCCTCTATTTTTATTATTTCTTTATTTTTTCTATATAATTCTTTTACTTCTTCTACCTCTTTCTTTAATAATATTATCTTTTTATATTCTTCATATAAATTTCTTACTTTTTCTTCCTCTATCTTTAATCTCTCTATTACTTCCTCACCTCCTCTCTGCTGATCTAATATTTCTTTTATTTCCTTCTCTGATAATATCCCTATCTTTCCATATATTAATAATTTTATTTTATTATCTAATAATCCTTTTATATTCTCTATTAATAATAATATCTTTTCTCTTATTGTTTCTTCTTTCTTACATTTTAATAATACTATTTGTAATTCCTTTCCTGTATTCTCATAATATGGATTTGATATTCAATTTTCTTTCTTATATTTATGTTCTAATATTTTATTTATTAATTTTTCTTTATTTAAATAGTCATTTATATCATTATAACTATATATATTTGTTGACCAAGTTTTATTTCTTTTTCATTTCTCACTTCTTGATAATCTCATTTTTTCTTTTTCTTTGTTTCTTTGTCATTTCTTCTTTTGAGAATATTGGGATTTGAACCCAAATCATGTAAATTAAAAATTTAAAACTTTTCCATTAAGCTATATTCTCCTTTTTTCTTTTACCTACTGAGGGACTTGAACCCTCAAGCCTTAAGCAAAGAATTTTAAGTTCTTCGAGTTTACCAATTTCTCCAAGTAGGTCTCTTTTCCTTATCTAGACCTTTCTCTTTCTTTCACTTTCCCTCTTTTTTCTCCCTCCTTCTTCTACTTTTCATTGCCTCTTTATCTTTAGAAAGCCCCACCTCGCCTCCTAGGATTGCTGACAACCACTTTTCTTCAGCATCTCTTTATTCCTTATATACTACAAACTTATTCTATTTACCACTTGAATAGTAATTTAATATTTTCTATATCTCCATATAATAATAATAATCATATTGCTATTAATATAAATATTCCATTAAAAATTATCATTGATTTACTAAATTTTTTTATTATATTTCTTCTTTTATTATCTATTCTAAATATTAATTTCCATGCTTTATTTACTAAATCACTCTTTGAATTAGATAGTCTTTTTTCTAACCCACTATCTTTAATTTTTTTATTTATTACCTCATTATATTTTCATATATATAAAAAAATTACTATTCCTATCATTAAAAATATTATTCCTAATATTAATGAGTGTTCCATTAATTTCATATCTAATCCTAGAATATTTATTAAAAACTCTTTAAATACATTCATGTCAAAACCATTTATATTTGTATCTGGTGTTATAGATATTATTCCCTCACCATAATTTCCATTATTCATATCTGATAATGTAATATTTCTATCTTCACTATACACTGAAGGAGAACTAGGTCTATCTTCATTTATCATATCCATACATAATATGTATGGATTATTAATTACTAATTTACATAATATAAAATATACTATAATACATAATATTGATTTTTTAATTAAAGAAATTATTATATTTTCATTTAAAAGAACTGTTGGTTAAATTCAATTATGAATTTGCGGTCCCTATTTCTTCGTTTAATCAAGCTAAGTATTTTTCTAATGATACCCCTTCTACCACTATTGGCATAAACCCGTGCATCACTCCACACAGTTCTGAACATTGTCCATAATATACTCCTTCTCTTTTTATTAAGAATGAAGATTGGTTTAATCTTCCTGGTACACAGTCTATTTTTACTCCAAATGATGGTAATGCTAATGAGTGTATTACATCTGTACTTGTTACTATTACTCTTACGTTTGTATCTACTGGTACTACTACTCTATTATCTACTTCTAATAATCTTAATGTTCCTAATTCTAAATCAGCTGTTGGTACCATATATGAATCAAATTCTATATTGTCTGATTCATTTCCATAATCTGAATATTCTGTACTTCAATACCATTGGTGCGTTCGACTGTACATTAAGCATCTTTTTTGATACCCACAAGTGACCCAGTCTGTAGCAGTAAATATAAAAAAATAAAAATCATTTACTGACGGTCTTGTATTATTATTTGGTATTAATTTCTAATAATATTTTAACCGTTTACACTCGTGTCGCCAAAAGATAATTATTTTATCCTTTAAGATCCCTGTCGAGATCTTAGAAATCTATAAACTTTTTAGTTTATCTATCTCACGACTATTATATATATTTTTTGAGGCCTTTTTGCCATGAAAAGAACTTTATATTTTTAACCCTAATTTATAATACATTGATTTATGAAAATGTGGTAATACTATCTCTCTTAATTTTTCCATTGACTCTGCTTTTATATATAGAGAATATTGATCAGGGGTTGTACAATTTATATCAAACTTATTTTTCAATAATTTTACTAAATATTTTACTTCCTCTAATGTAAAACAATTTGTTGCTATTCTTACTCCATAATTAGTTCAACCCCCATCATCTTGTATTCATATTGCTAATGCTAATGGATCTATATATTTCCCTATTTCAGGATTTATTACTTTTTTTCCATTTTTATAGAACATTTTATGTATCCAATTAAAACTTCTAAATGAAAAAGTATTAAATTCATATCCATAATATTCCTTTATTTCATTTCCTTTTCTTAATTTTCTAGTATATTTTCTTGGTAATAAATTTGTACAATAACCTTGTTTCTTAAAAATTTCATATAACCAAAATAAATATTCTTTATTTTTTATCCCTTGTTTATATACCATCCTTATTCCTTCTATTGATTTTCTATTTGCATAGCCATCTCCTAATAATGATCCTATTACCACTGATATTACCTCTTTATTATGAGGTCCTATTCTTTTATTTGCTTTTATATTTGGTATATTAAACTTCATTATATCTATATTTAAGTTAAAAATATTATTTTTTTCACCTATTATTCCTAATCTTATTTGATTATCATATATTCATTCATAGGTATCTTTTCTTTTGTTTTCTATATATAATTTCAGGCCACCCAATAAGAAACCTGTTATTTTTAATGTTATTGTTGGTTCTACTACTTCATCCATTAAATATAACAATTTAAATGATGGTATTGCTATTGCCATTAATATTAATGCTGGTGTTATTGTTCATATTAATTCTATTAATGTCAGTTACTCAGGCAGTTTCCTACCTAACTGGATTATATTATACCTCTATATTAAGGTTTCCACGTGTAATCTCTTAGTTTCTCTTTTTTACTGATTAACTGCTGATTCTCCATTGTTACATCCATTAAATTTTTCACTATTTAAAGTATTTAAGGCTTTAGAAGTTTCCAGCATATAGTGGAATTTTTTTTTCATAGTTATTCTAATTTTTTCGTATAAAACTTATATTTTATTATTGTACTTCCGCTCATATTCTTTTCTGAATTCCTAGATGAAGTACTATAAGTTCTTACTGTTAAATTATTATTATTTAGAACACTTTTGATTCGGCACATTTTCACCGTGATTTAAATATTTATATGAAAATTTATTTGTATTTTCATTAAATTTTATTATTATTGATGTCATTATTCAACATATTAATACTAATGTTACTAATAAATAATATAATATTTCATTATGTAAGTTTAATATCCCTTCTGCTATTGGTGAGGCACTATCCTGAAATCCTAATTGTCACGCTTCTGCTGCATCATTTGTTATTGTTGTTATTATTGTTCTTATCATTGCTTTTTTTCTTTTCTCCCTTTTTTTTCTTTTTTTCACTATAATGATTCCATTACTTATGGTTATACTATTTACTTATACTTGGATAATTTAATGATATTGATCCTCTCAATCTATAGAATGATACTAATATCGCTAATCCTATTGCTGATTCTGCTCCTGCTAATACTATTATATATAATGAATATATATGAGCTAATATATCATCAAATTGTATTGAGAATACTAATATTAATATTGTTATTCCTAATAACATTATTTCTATACATATTAACATTAATATTAAATTTCTATTATTTATTACAAATCCTTCTATTCCTATTAAAAATATTAATAAGGCTAATTTCATATTTATTTCTTTTTGTTTATACTATAACTAATCTTTTCTTTTATTTCTCTTTTTTGTTCTTATTTTTTTGTTTTTTATATTATTTTAGCTTTGTTTTGGTAAGTTATTGAAACAGTGGAATGCTGGTGGATTTGATAAGTTTCATTCTAATGTTGTTGCATATTTTGTTTTTGGATCTGATAAGAAATATTCTTTTGTTCCATGATCTACTGCTTTTTCTTCATTTGTTAATAATTCAAATACTATATATAAGAATAATACTGTTGCTATTAAACTTATAAATGATCCAAATGATGCTATGTAGTTTCATCCTGAATATGCATCTGGGTAATCTGGTATTCTTCTTGGCATCAATTTTGTTATCATAGGGTATTTAAACCCTATTTCCCATCCTCCTGAATGGGTTCAGACTATGTCATCTATCAATCAAATAATTGATAGTTGGGCGCTCGTGTCGGGATTATTGTTGAAGTTACTCACCCATTAGTCGTTGAACTTGCTTATTACCTATCATTCTGATAGTACTTCGTAATAAGATTAGCTGCAAATTGTCTCTAAAAGGTTATTCTTTTAAAGATATCCTTGCAATTCACCCAATTTTCTTACAGAGTCGTAACTCTGTAGGGGCATTTTTAATACTTTCATGAAGTTTATATAAGATACTTGCTGCACATTGTGCTACCATTAAGTCCTTCATTTTTCTTCCTAGGATTTCCTTTACCCGCTAATCCTAAGAAGTGCATTGGGAAGAATGTTATATTTACCCCTATGAACATTGTTCAGAAGTGGATTTGACCTAATAACTCATTATATTGTTTTCCTGTTATTTTTCCTATTCAGTAATAGAATGCTGCAAATAATGCAAACACTGCTCCCATTGATAATACATAGTGGAAGTGTGCTACCACGTAATAAGTCATTATTACTTCAATCACTTGAAGAATTGGACTATTATTTCATTATTATATTTAATGCATTGCGTTTAGTCTCTACGGATCCTACTTAAAAAGATATATCTTCTCTTTGGTTTCCACGGAATAGCCTTTTCTATACGTGGTTGGAGTACGCTTAATTTTCCATATAAAAGATTTTTCCGTTAGCAAAATAATTAAATTTTACCGTTTATATATTATTATATAAACACAGCAATGAAACCACACGACGCTTATTTTCATAATTCTAACCAAATATTAAAGCTTACTCTTTTATTCCCTAATAAAGGATATTTTAAAAGATGATCATTTAATAATTTTATAAAAGGTTTTCCTGAAAGTGATATTCTATAATGTGTTTTTAAAGATCTTACATCTTTATTTATTCCTGTTTTATGATTACAATTAAAATACTTTTTTATTGCATTTAATATATATTTATCATCATTTTGAGATATATAAAAAGATGAAGGTTTATTATTTCTAAATCTAAAACAACCTTCAGCCTCTATAAACCCACTTAATCAATAATTAAAATAAGAAGGTAAAACAAAATTATTATTATTATTATTTATTATATTTATTTGTTCATTATATTTATTATCTCTAGTTTTTAAATGATAATTTCAATCATTTATTTTTATACATTTTTTTAAATGTTCTAATTGACATATTTTTCTACTTGTTAATAATGGATATTTTATTAATATATTTAAACAATTTTCTACGTCTTTTTTTGATACTGCTACTCATTTTATTTTGATTATTTCTTTATTTTTTTTCTCTTTATATATTTTCCCTCCTATATATTTTGATATTAAATTTAACATTTCTTCATTCTCTTTTAAATTTTTTAAACTTATTTCAAATGCTCCATATATTTTATTTGCTTTATTCCTTCTTACTACTATTGATCCATCACCTTCTAATAATCCTATTCAAAATCTTTCTATATTATCTTTTCTTAATAATATTTGGTTTATTATATTATATTCTACTCCATCGTGAAGCGCGATGTCTATTGATGCATTTGCTAATACTACTCCTGTTACTTTTATTATTATTTCATTTGGACTATATCTTACTTATATTATACTATTAAGTTGTTACATTTAGTCTCTGGGGTCCTTTCTATCGACCTACTGGTTATTTTTTTTTAGACTTCCAGCATATAGTAACATTTTTCGAGAACTAACAGATTTTATCCTCCTAATGTGAATAAGAATATGACTATTGTATTAAACCATATGCTATATGGCTTTTTTGGACTATTTTTTTCTATTATCTTTTCTTCTCGTGAGGTCTAAAGACCTCACTGTTTGAAATAAGCCCCCTCCCCGCTTCTTTCTGTCACTGACCTTCAATTTCTTTCAGCACCCTTATTCTAATATAAAACTAATGTAGCTTACTATTATCCTAAAATGGATAACACCTTTATACCTTTTTTCTTAGATGGCTTTTTAGTCATACTAAGGCTTTTATCCCTATATCTTAGATCTTTTTCTTTTAATCCTAAATTTATTATAACATTATTAAATCTATAGTGTTGGGTATCATGGTTATGCTTATCTACTCCTCCTGTTAATAGCAGGTTTTCCTTTTTACATGCAGACACAAAAGAATATAAAGGTAGGTCCGCCTCTAAAATAAACAAAGTGTTTCTAGATACACTATATGGTATTTCTTTATACCTATTATGGTACTTTTTGTGATAAGCTTGATCTTCTAAGATAGATTCGGTTATAACCATAATCGCCTCTTCTGTTGTAATAACTGATACCTTATACTTTCAATCTTCTTTGTAAAATACGGATCTTTTATCTGTAATATATATAATATTTGTTGCCTCATGTTGTATTGTCATTTCTGCCCATTTTATTTTATCTTCGATATTGGTGTAATAGTTGTATACCTTATTACTTTTTTCAAATAAATCATCTAAAGTTTTAATTCCTATTTTCCCTGCTACTATTTTTAGTGTAATTGTTTTTTTTTTGTCACACATTTTAAAATAACTTAAATTAAATAATATCATTGCTTGGTTTTTTTTTACAAATGTTAAGACCCACTGTCTATAAGTTTTTACGTAATTCTATATTACATAAAACCACCTTAATTTTACCTGGTGTAGTGGCATTACAAAGTCTCTCACTTTGATCCCTGACAAATTCTTAATTGCCCGCTTTTTCTTAAGCTACAATGCCTTATTATTACTCTTAATATATTTAACATTTATTTTTATAGTGACAGAGCTGTCATAATCTCAGACACTCTAGCTAAATCTGTATCTATTACTCCTGCCTTAATTTCTTGTAATGTTTTGGCCTGCTCATCTGATAAATTATAAATTTCTTTATCTACTATAATATCTCCTATAGTATGTTCTTTAAGTTTAAAAGGGAATTTATCTCCTGTCAAATCAAAAGAAGCATTAGTAAATTGTTGTAATAATGATGTAGAAGATTTACACTCAGTGCTATTTAAATTTAGTTTACAATACATCTCTGCATTTTTTCTAAGAATTTCTATTTTAATTCTAGCCTCTTCTAATTTATGAAGTTTATGTTGATTATAGAAATAGCCGCATCCACCTACAAAAAACACAGCTGCTAACAAGCCACCTGCCTCTCCGGGAACGTGGCTTAATGTAAATTTTACAATTTCAGTTGCAGGTAAATTTAATATATCTAATTTCTTAAAATATACAATAGGATAAGAAATCAAAATAGAAAAAATAAGCAATCCTCTTAAATTAAACATAATTAATACTGAAAATAATAATGTTAATAAGACAATTTTAAAATAATTATTTATAACTAAATAGTTATAAAATTCACAAACTTTAGATAAAAAGGGTGTTAATTGACCATGAAAATTTTTTATAAATATTTCTGAGTTAAACAACTTTAAAAGAATAAACCACAAGGCTAATATATAGCTTTCATTTAAAAAGCATGCATAAATAATTATTATGAATAATAATGTAGTAAATAAGTCTAATGTATAACTATTGAATTTTTTTATCATATTTAAGTAATTTTCTATAAAAAGAAGAGACCTGCTGTCCCTAAGCTATAACATGATCATATCACGGTATATTCCATAAATTAACTTATGGCGACTGCATGACTTAGTTTCGCTCTAAGATCAAAATTATTCGCTTTCCTTTAAGCTATCATGCCTATTAATTTATACTATATGGCTGTGAGGATATTTATATACTCACTGTTTTAAAGAAGCCCCTTACCCGCTCCATTATATCACTAACAACCATTTTCTTTTAGTGTCCTTTATTTTTAGCTTTATTTAATTATTATTCTTGTATTACTTTTTTATCGAACCTTCTGTTAATGTTTTTCTTACTAAAGATAATCTTGGTATTCTTGGTAAATATACTTTTGATACTAATACTATTAGTATTATTAATATTAAGTACAAAAAACTTACTTGGTTTACAAAATATATTGGTATTAATTGTGGCATATCTTTTTTAATTATCTACTGTCATTTTCTTTCAACGTTTTCTTTATCTAATTTCTTTGTCTTGATATCTTAGATCCTTTATTTTGAGGTACCTCACTTTTTCCTCACTTTTCTTTCTATCATTATTTATTAGTCTTTCTTTTTCTTTTATTATTACATGTTCTACTGATAATTGATTACATGTTTAGTCTCTAAGGTTGGCTAACCTGCTAATTATCTCCTAATAGATTTTTAGCATATTATGTAATTATTTGGGACTCATATTTTATCCCATTGCAAATAACATTGGTGTATTAAATCTTATACTTCCTCCATATATTGTTGCTAATCATGAGAATATTTTTATTCCTGTTGGTACTGCTATTATCATCGTCGCCGCTGTAAAATAGGCTCTTGTCTTTTTCTTGGACTATTTTTTTTAGCTTTCTACTAATCAGATATCTAGTCTCTGAGGTTATTCTTTGCTTTGTATAGTACTATCTTCATATATTATTTTTATTTATTCTTTCTATTTTTTTTCATCCTTTTTCTGTTAAATGTTCTTTTCTATATATTATTCTATATACTTTTCTCCATTTAAAATAACTTACATACTTTAAAGAATTTAAACTATATTTATCAAAATAATCTATTATTTTTTTTACTCCTTTTCAAGTTGTTACTTTATATATATATCCTTCTTCATTCTTTTTTATTTCTCCACCTATTGCTTTTTTTATTTCTTCTAAATATTCTTTTTCTTTTTGTTTTATTTCTCATTCTAATTTTATACTCTCATTTTTTTGTGATAACTGATCTATTAATATTTTAAAACTTCCATTTGTTTCTACAAATCCTGCTAATCAGTGATTATTTAATATATTCCTTTTCTTCTCTCCTACTTTTCCATTTATTAATTCTAATACTTTTTTTAATCCTTCTAAATGTTTTAATTCATATATTACTGCATTACTCTTTTTTATTACTTTCCCATAACCTATTCTTTTTTTTATATAATAAGCTAAAGATACATCTAGTTCATGTAATCTTATTTCTATTTTCTCATCACTTATACTTCCATGACCTTCTATTAATCCTGCTAAGTAATTTCCTAATTCTGTCTCTGAAATTGGTTTTTTATTTTCTATATGATCACTTATTTTTTCTATTTCATTGTTTACACTATTATTATTTGAATAACCTGCTGATTTCTCTTTATATTGAATTGTACCTAATAACATCATTATGTTAAGTGGATCAATATTCTTACTATTTTCAGCATACAATCTAATTTTATTTTTTATTGACACAAGTGTATCAACATCTAATCCTACTGAATACATATGGTGTGATCACACTATGAATCCTAATATTCCTATTGAAGCTAATGCATAAACCATTCCTAGATACTATTGATTTCTCAATTTGGACCATCTCTTTATTAACTAATCTTCATATGATTTTCATTTTTTTATAAAATTTTTTCATAGTTTTCCTTCTACTGAATTCTCTGTTGCTTTATGAGCTTTTAATTTTCTAAGCTCATTATATCTTTCTAGCATTTTTATTCTTTTCATTTTTGCTGATCTTAATGGATTTCTTTTGAAATATTCTATTAATAATAATATTTCTTGTTTTCTATATACTATTCATTTAAAGGCTTCTGTTTGTTTACTTGTTATATATATTTCCCCTCCATATAGTTCTTTTAAAGGATCTAATAATAATTTATTTTTTTGACTAGCTGTTATAAATATTTGATCTGATTTTATATTCATATATATACTTCCATCCGAATCTATTAATCCTGCTAATCATCCATTTTCATATGTTAAAGGTTCAGGATATTTAAATATTATATTATATTTCTCACATATCTTGTTTAATTGTACCATTCTTATTGGATTCCTTATTAAACCGTTTACATCCTTTATTAATTCTAATAATCCTGCTTTATGATGTAATCTATATCTTAAAAAATTTACACCTGATCTTATTTTTACTGATCCTCCATATTTTTGTTTTATTATATATAAACAATGTTTATCTCTTATTTCCATTACTATTTCTAAACTTGCATATCCTTTTTTTGTTAATTGAAAACTACCATCTCCATCTATTAATCCTGCTAATCACTCATTAAATGAATTATCCTTATTTTTTGCTCTAGAATCAACTAAAGTTGATTCTGAATTCTTTTTAGTTAATAACAAACATATGGCCTCTGAAATTCCTACTAGCATGCTTAATCCTAAATTATATATAATTTTAGATTTAGTTATTAAATATAACTGTGCTTTGGTTATTTGCGGATTATTAAATATTACAAAAATTTTTACTATAAAGGAATATATTTTATTACTTACATATATAGTATTTTGTAATTTCTTATTCTTTAACTTCCTGCATATAGTTTGTTGCGTATTACTATTGTAATAAGGGCCATCTTGACCGAATATTCTTTTACCTGAAAATGTTGATATTACATGGCTTACTATTCCAAATCCTGGAATTATTAATATATATACCTCTGGATGCTTTATTTATATTGGACCATCTCTTTATCTTATTCATATTTTAACCATTTATCATAAAATATTTCCCAACTTTTTTTTAAAAGACTATCATCTGGTGCTTTATTTGCTTTTAAATCTTTTAACTCATAATATTTTGGTACTAAATGTAATCTATTTTTTTTTCCTGATCTTGAAGGATTTTTCTTAAAATATTCTATTAATTCTAATATTTCTTCTCTCTTTGTTATATACCATTTAAATGATTCCTTTTTACCTCTATCTATATATATATAACCTCCATATAGTTTCACTAACGGTTCTAATATTTGAGTGGTTTTTTGAGATACTGATATTGATAATTGACTATTCCTTTTATCTATTGTTATAGTTCCATCTGCATCTATTAATCCCGCTAACCAACCATTATTATAAGTTAATTCTGATGGGTATATTAATTTTTTATTATAATGATTACATATTTTATTTAATTGTATTATTCTATACGGATTCCTTATTAAACCATTTACATCCTGGATTAATGCTAATAATCCTGATTTATGATGTAATCTATATCTTAATGCTTTTTCATTAGATCTTAATTTTATAGATCCTCCATATTTATTTTTTACTATTTTTAGACAATGTTCATCTCTTATCTCCATAGTTATTTCTAAACTGGCATAACCTTTTTTTGATAATAAGAAACTACCACCTCCATCTATTAATCCTCCTAATCATTCATTACTGTTAGTAATGATAATTTCTTTTTCTTCTTTTATTGAATTAGATAACAAACATATGGCCTCTGAAGTTCCTACTTGCGTGCTATGCGCTTTGGTTACTTGCGGATTGTTTAATTCTTTCGACTTTTTTACATTTGAGGTGTATTTTATACAACTTACTACTAATGTATTCGATAGATTATATATCACTTCCCCGCTTATAGTTTGTTGCATATAATTATTTTCATAATTAAAGGGCCATCCTTGACCAAAAAATCCATATTTTTAAACTTATATTTCTTGGTTCTTCACCTATCTCTCATATAAGCCCCTGTACCATCTCTACCTCAATCATCCCCTTCTCTTTTCGAAGTTTCATCTTGGTTTCCTTGATGGCCTTGTGTTTTTTAAAAAAATACCGACTGTACATCAAGCACCATTTCAGGCACCCACTAGTGAGCCAGTCTGTAGCGATCCCTTAGAGAACCGTCGGTCTTTAACTGAGATATTATTAACCGATTTCACTAGCATAGCCAAACCTTACGGCTCCTGACCCCGCTAAGGGTCAGCTGATTACTCATCATTTCCTTCTAAGAGTTTCTATGATTATTTTTTCATCAGGACTAGAATTATGGTAGTCTTTTAGACTTCATGTCTTAAGGTCTTTTATTTTTTCTTCCAACATATGCCTTAATCCATTCCTAGAGGTTTCCCTCTACCACATCCTTTCTTCCCTTATTACTCATTTATTTTTAAAGCCATATCTTTTAATATAGATCTTAATTCAGTACTTAAATGCTCTTTTTTTGTTATTCTGCTATGAATTTGTTTTCATTGTTCATAACTCTTTAATTTCTTACTTCTTAATTTATATTTCTCAAAATAAGGATATATTTTATAACAATTTTTTTCTCCTCCTATTACATAAGAATAATTATCTTCTATATAATGAGAATCTATTAATCCGGCTTCAAATAATAATATCAATCTACTTAATACCGGTAAATTCTTTCTACCTTTTTGACTTACTAAATATCTTATTCTAAATGCTTTTGAATTTGATAAAAATGATATCGTAAAACATCCTTCTGCATCTGTTAATCCTGATAATCATGCATTATCTAATCTTGGTCATATTTTATTATTTTTTAATGGTATTTTTTCTAGCCTTATTTTTCCTTTTTTTGCTTTTTCATTATATACTTCTATAAATCTTGCAAATTTTTCCTTTTTACTTGGTAATACTAAATTTCCATTTAATAATAATACTATTAACTCTAATCCTTTTTTATCTTGAACTATATATCTATGAGAAGTTTTGCTTTGTGCTATTACATTTCCAAATCCTAAATTCTCTTTTATTGATTTTAGTACCTGAATATCTTCACTACTTTGAGTTATTATTAAACTTAAATCCTTTCTAGAACTTATTACTAATGAACCATCTCCTTCTATAAATCCTATTAATCAAGTTAAAAATTCTTCTGATGGCATTTCTCTTGTATTGTTAAAATCTTCATGATATTTTTGTCTAAACATACTTAAATCAAATTTATCCTCTATTTCATCTATATCATTTGATTGACTTATTATTTTTAATGGTAATATACTTAAGAAGATATGCTGGTATAATATTGGATCTCCTCCTCCAGCTGGTTCGTAGAATGAACTGTTAAAGTTTCTATCTGTTAATAACATTGTTATTCCCTTTCTTATGTTGATCTACTGGACAATATCCCATGACTACTAAGGTCTCATAAATTTTATTTATGGTAGATACTCTATCTTTCACAAGATAGTTCGGACTATATCTTATTAATCTAAGTTGTAAAATTTATTTAAATGATCCCAAATAAATACTGTCCTTCTATCATTCATTTCTAATTTTATTGATTTTATTCTCTCTATTCCATTTTGTTGCTTATGTTCTCCTAATTTAAATATTTCTAATACTTTTTGTCAATCCTTATAATCTAAATACTTACTTCCATATAAAGGATATTTTTCTAAATATGTTTCTAATATTATATTTCCTTTTAAATTAGTTGTTCTTAATCTATATTCAGGATTTGGTCTATTTAATCTTATTTCTTTTACTTTTGTCTCTAACATTTCTGCTATCTCTTCTAAAAAACTAAGATTACTATTTCCGTTATGATCTTTTTGTCTTTTACTTAACTCTAATCTACACTCCATCTTAGGATATTTACCTGATGTTGTTGTTCTTACTGTAAAATGACCATCTGCTTCTATAAATCCTGATAATCATGCATTATCTATTAATAGACTTTTATCTATAGGTTCTTTTATTATATTTAATTCTTTAAATTTTTGATTTAACCAATCTATTAAATTATATAATGCATTTATTTTGGGTGTTCTCATCTTACCATTTATTAATTTTACTATTAATTTTCACCCATCATTATTATTTATTGTTAATACATAAGCATTTACTCCTTTTTTTCTTGCTAGAGAACCATGACCTAACTCTTTTTGTATTATTAAAGCCAATGGTAAATCTTTTAAATTAAATACTATTTGTATTGAAGGATAATTTATTCTTCCTTTAGCTGATCTTTCTGTTTTTGGTACTATTATTGTTCCATCTCCTTCTATTAATCCTGCTAAATAATAAGCCAATTTTTCTTTCCTTAATAATATATTACTACAGATTAATTCTGGCGTATAGTCTCTGAAGATCCCCAATAAGTTCAAACCTAAAGGGTTTCCTGCTGATTGTGTCATATCTGACAGTTCCCAGCAATTGGCCACATTTAAAGCGGGCAGAATTATTTGTTTACCCGCTAATACTGGTAATGATAATAATAATAATATTGCTGTTATAAACACTGCTCATACAAACAATGGTAATTTATGTCAGCTCATACCTGGTGCTCTCATATTTATTATTGTTGTTATAAAGTTTATTGCTCCTAACATTGAAGATATACCTGCTAAGTGTAAACTAAATATTGCTAAATCTACAGATCCCCCTGAGTGAGCTTGTATTGATGAAAGCGGTGGGTAGCTTTATTCTATATAATTGGACTATGCCTTCAACTTCTATGTCTAATTTTTCTTTAAACTTTTTAATATCATTTGTATTTCTGATTTTTCCGTATTGTCCTTATTTATACATCTACTTCATATCTTAAATTCAAATGCTTTCATTCCTTTCATAGTCTTTTCAAAATAATCAATTATATTTAAAATATCTAATTTCGTTGTTGTATCTAATATATAATAATTATGTTTTATTTTTTTCCTTATATTACAATCTAATTCTAATAAATATTTTATACTATATAATATATGAGGATCTAATTTTTGAGTTATTCCAAATCCCATTTCATATCTATTTATCTCTTTTTTTGTTATATAAAATGAACCCTCTGCTTCTATAAATCCTATTATTCAAGGTTTTGTTACTATCTTACTTACTTGTTTATTATATATTTTTCTTTCTTCCTCTAGCACTCTTGAGTGCTCTATTTCTTTTTCTATATACTCTAATATACTTTTATTCTTTTTTATATTTATTGTTTTTCATATTGGTGATATATATGTCTTTTCTACCCCCAATAATTTTAGGCTATTTAATTCTTTATTTTTTTCTTCTTTACTCATATTTTTATTTATTAATATTTCATATGCCTTTTTAAATCTTTCATAATTATATTGTTTACTTGTTAATAATGGATACTTCTCAAATATTGGTATTATTTTTTCCCCTATATGCTCTAATTTTGTTATCCTATAATTTACCATATTTGTTTTTGATTCCTTATTTATTCTTCCTACTCCTAATTCCGATTTTATATAATGTAATATTCTCTCATTATATTTATTTTGTGATATTTTAAATACTAATTGTCATTTTTTATTTGATTTACTTAATGTGAATGATCCATCTCCATCTGTAAATCCTACTAATCATTGTTTAAATCATTCAAGTTGCTCTACGTTAGATCTTTTTTGATCTGAATTTTCTATATTTGTTATATTTGTTACATTTCTTGTTATTTCTTTAGAAAATTTATTCAGTCTCTGAACAATTAATAAATTAATTGAGGCAAATTGTTTTAAGAAATATATAATTTTTACATATGATTTAATCCTTTTATTTTTAATATTTAATAATCATGAGTATATATATTCCATACTAAAATTTCCTTGCATCGAGTAGAGTTTATTCAATTTAATGTCACCATTAAATGACAGCCTTTTTTTAACTGTTCACCCTGTACCCGCTCCACTTTCTACAAATGAAGATAATAATAATAATATTAATGATGGAGGTAATAATCAGAATGATATATTATTTAATCTTGGAAAGGCCATATCGGCCGCTCCTATCATTACTGGTACAAAGAAATTACCAAAACCACCTATTAATGCTGGCATAGTCATGAAGAAAATCATGACAAAAGCGTGTGCTGTTACTACTACATTATATAATTGATGGTCTTCTTGTAAATATTGTACTCCTGGACCTCCTAATTCTAATCTTATTATTATTGATAATACTGTTCCTATTAATCCTGCTAATACAGCAAATATTAAGTATAATACTCCTATATCTCTAGCATTTGTTGAATATAACCATCTTAAATACATTTTTTTTTCTTTTCTCCTTTTTCTCATCTTCTTTTTTCTCACTTTTCTCATCTTTTTTTTCTCACTTTTCTCACTCTAAACTCAATTACAGAATCAAATTTTTCATTTTTATCTTTCTTTCTTTATTTCTATTTCTCTATAAGTTATTATTTTTCTTTTTTTTTATATCCTCTATATATATATATATCTATATATCTATTTTGTTTTATGTTATCAATAACTATAATTATTTTTATTTTAGGTTTGGGTTTTTTAGGTAATAATTTTCATATACATAGAATTTCCATGATCTTTTTTTTCTTTGCTGCTCTTTTAAATCTTCATGTTTCTTTCTATTCTATTCTTTCTTCTGGTATTGCTCTTTACAATGGATTATTTATAGTTTCTCCTTTCTTATTATATGTTGAAACTTTTATTTTCCTTATTGCTGGATTTAGTATGATTATTCTTTCATCTAATATTATTAAAGAATACTCTATTCTTATTCTTTTAACTTCTTTTGGTATGACTACTTTAATTAGCAGTAATGATCTTATTAGTATTTTATTAGGTATCGAATTACAAACTTTAGCTTTATATATTATTGCTAGTTTATATAGAGATTCTGAATCATCTACTTCTGCCGGATTAAAATACTATTTATTAGGTGCTTTATCTTCATGTTTTATTGCTTTAGGAAGTAGTATTATATATGGTATGATCGGTATTACTAACCTTGAAGAGATTTTCATTTTTATTAATATCTCTAACTCTCTTAATTTATTCTTCCCTATACTTTTAATTTCTGTTGGATTATTATTTAAAATCGGTGCCGCTCCTTTCCATAACTGATTAGCTGATGTTATTGATGGTGTTCCTACTATTATTTCTACTTGATTAGCTGCTGTTTCTAAAATCTCTATTTTTGTTTTACTTTTTGTCTTATACAATAATTTCTTTATTTTCTTAAATGATCAAATTTTCTTATTCAGTATTATTTTATCTTTTATTGTTGGTTCTTTTGTTGGTATTGTTCAATATAGAGTTAAAAGATTATTAGCTTATAGTAGTATTGCTCATGCTGGTTTCCTTTTATTAGGTTTAATACTTAATAATTCTATTGGTTTTTCTGCTTTCTTATTTTATCTTGTTCAATACTCTATTACTGTTTTAAATATCTTCATTATTTTCATTGCTTATGGTCAAATCCTTGAAAGTTCTAATATCTATTCTCCTATTGAAACTCTTTCTCAATTAAAAGGTAAACATATCATTAATCCTCTTTTAGCTTTCAGCCTTGCTATTTGTTTATTCTCTTCTGCTGGTATCCCTCCTTTTATTGGTTTCTTTGCTAAATTTAATATCTTCTTCTCTGCTCTTGATTCTGGTTATTTCTTCATTACTCTTGTTTCTGTTCTTACTAGTGTTATTAGTGCTTACTTCTATATTAAAATTATTAAAGTCTTATATTTCCACTCTATTCCTTTCTCTAACAAACAAGCTATCTCTTCTGATTTAGCTTTTAGTATCTCTTTACTTACATTTATTATTGTTTTCTTCTTCTTCTTCCCATCTGATATCTTAGATACTCTTAATATTATTTCTGTCTCATAGCTACTATTATTGCGGATATGATGAAATTGGTAAACATGTCATATTTAGAATATGATGACTTTTGGTCTTGCAAGTTCAATTCTTGCTATCCGCATTCTTTATTACAGGGAAAATAGGATTCGAACCTATACGCTCAATTTTGAAGACTGATATTCTACCATTAAATTATTTCCCTTTTTATTTATTATAATCTATAGGTTGATTCCTTTCTTTTCACTTTTATCCTCTTATTATTTAAGATCCTCAATAATATACTGATATAAATAAGAATAATCATACTACATCTACAAAGTGTCAATATAAAATTGCTGATTGGAATCCTTCATGATGTGTATCTGTTAATTCGTAATTTACTATTCTATTAAATGCTACTGCTAAGAATATTGTTCCTACTAATACGTGTATTCCGTGGAATCCTGTCGAGAAAAAGAATGTTGAACCAAATACTCCATCACTAAATGTAAATGGTGCATTGTAATATTCTATTCCTTGGAACATTAAAAATAATACTGCTAATATTAATGTAAATAATAAGCTTATTATTACTAATTTTCTCTTTCCTGTTATTAATCCATGATGTGCTGTTGTCACTGTGGCACCTGATGATAATAATATTATTGTATTTAATAATGGTAATTCTCATATATTTAATGGTTCTATTCCTAATGGTGGTCACATTACTCCTAATTCTACTGATGGTGCTAAGCTAGAATGGAAATAGGCTCAGAATATTGAAAAGAAGAAGAATATTTCTGATATTATAAATAATATAAATCCTATATTTATACCTCTTCTTACTTTTTTTGTATGATATCCTTGATATCCTGCTTCTCTTATACAGTCTCTTCATCATAATGTCATTGTCATTACTGTTACTAATAATCCTATTGCTAATACTAAACTTCCTAAACCATTAAAATATATTACTCCTCCTATTGTTGTTAATCCTAAACCTATTGATGTTGTTAATGGTCATGGTGATGGTTCTACTAAATGAAATGGATGTGCTTGTAAATTTTGTTTCATTTTCTTTTTTCTTTTCTTTATCTTTTCATTCTCTCTTTTTCTTCTTCTCTTCTCTCCGAAGACATTACAAAGTAATGTCTTTTAATTTTTTTAATGTAAGTATATTGCGTCTTTTATATATGATGATGCTAATATTACAAACACTATTGCTTGTAAGAATGCTATACCTAATTCTAATCCTACTAATAAACTAAATATTAACATTGGTAATAATCCTATTATTGCTGATAATACTGAACCTTTCATAAATTGATATAAGAATGTTGATAATATTTTTAATAATGTGTGTCCTGCTATTATATTTGCTCCTAATCTCACTCCTAAACTTACCGCTCTTGCTAAATATGATATTGATTCTATTATTACTAATAATGGTACTAATCCTAATGGTGTCCCTGCTGGTACTAATAAACTAAAGAATACTAATTTATGTTTTACTAATCCTATTATTGTTACACCTATTAATATTGATACACTTAAACTTAATGTTAATGCAAGATGTGATGTAGGTGTAAAGCTGTATGGTACCATACCTACTAAGTTTGATATTAATATTAATACAAATATTGAATATAAATATGGTAAATATATTTCATTTGCTGATCCTATTTGATCTCTTACTATTTTATTTATTGTATCATATAATGATTCTTTTATTAAATAGCTTTTATTTCCTACTATACTTGTTATATTTGTCACTATTTGTGATAATAATGTTACTAATACTAATCCTATTATTAAATATAATCCTAAATTTGTTATTGATATTTTATTTATTGATAATATTGGTAATGATGTACTTATTAAATCTGTTATTATAAATTGTTCTAGTGGGTTTCTTAACATTTTTTTATTTCTTTTTTCTTTCTTTTCTTCTCATTCTCTCTTTTTCTCCTTCTCTTCTCGTGAGGTCTTTAGACCTCACTCTAATTTTTTATGATAGATATAATTTTTTTCTTTTATATCCTACTTATTGTGTTGACTCTTTATTTTTTATTTTTTCTTAAATCATTTATTGTATTTTCTATTAATCCTATTACTGGTACTAACATAAATCATCCAAAATATAATATTGAACAATTTTGTCCTATTAATATATATGGTGCTTCTACTGGTTTAGCTCCTACTCATCCTAATAATATAAAGTTAGCAAAGAATAATCATAATACTAATTTTGATATTGGTTGGTATTGACTTCCTCTTATTCTTGATACATCTATGAAAGGCATTGCTAATAATATTAATATCGCTCCAAACATTGCTATTACTCCTAATAATTTATTTGGTATCGATCTTAATATTGCATAATATGGTAAGAAATCTTAATCTAATTTATAATGCATTGAAGAATGAATATGTTTTTCTATTGATTCTGATCATATAAATATCCTAGGTTTATTATCTTTTAAATGAATAGTACATTTTCATTTTCATTTTTTTGTTAAAACCATTATTAATAATTCTATTATCATTAAAACATGGTAAACTTAATGTTGCAAAAGTATAATGTTTATAAACCTTTTCTGATATTCTTTTTGTTCCCATTTTTGGTATATAATCTTTATTACAGTAATCTTTAAATATATTATATACATGATCAAAATATTCTTTATGTTTATCTGATTGAGTATACATTAATCTAGAATTCCCTTTTAAAGATCTTTGTTGTATATGACCATCACCTAATAAAATACCAATTAATATTTCAGATATTTCTGGTGAAATAGCTATCTTCTTTTTTTCTTTATTTAATTCTTTATTTGTTAATAATAAAGATAAGACATCTATTCTTCAACTTTTTATTAGTATTTGGACTATCTCTTTGATCATCTTATGATCATCTCACATATAGTCTCTAAGGTTATATTCTTTAATAATTCCCTGCTGATTTTTCATTATTATATCTTTAACATTTTTACCTCATTGCTACTTGTATTAATCCAAGCAATGATTCTTATTATAGGTAGTTAAAGCTTTAGATTTTTTCAGCATATTGTGAAATTATGACATTTCTTTTATCATTCTGGTTGGATATGTGGTGGTGTTACTAATGGATTTGCTGGTATATAATTGTCTGGATGCTATTGTGGACTATTTCTTCTTCCTACTTTTAAAAAGTGCTATTAAATGATCTATTCTGTTCTTATAAGAACTATTTGCAAAATGGTATTTTCTCTCTAAAAATAATAATAATCTATTAAATGTTACTATATCAATATTCTTGACTGTTAATAAAGGGAATTTCTTAAAATATGTTATATAAATATCAAGAGATGCTCTCTTAGTTACACAATAATTAAACCCATCTCAACTTTTATCATAATATATATTCCCACTATTAAACCCTACTGATATTTTTTCTAAAATACTTCTATCTTTTTGACTTACACTTAAAGTTAATGTGTATTTGTTTCTTATTGAAAGATACCCTTCTGCATCAAAAAATCCTGAAAACCAAGCATTATCTGAACTAAAAGTATTATTTATTATTGGTGTTATCTTAAGAATATTACATATATTTATTAATTGTTGATGTTTTCCAGGTGTTAATAATTTCCCATTTATTAAATTTATTACTTTTTTTACTCCTTCTTTATTTCTTATTCTTATCCTATAAGCTTTTGATTTTGATCTTGGAGTTACTTTTCCTGCACCTATTATTGATTTTATCTTATAAATCGTTTTTACATCTTTTTCATGCAAAGTTATTTCTATTTCTGGAGTTCCTGCTTTTGATACTAATAAAGATCCATCTCCGTCTATTATACCTGCTAATCAATGTCCAAATTGATCACTATTCTTATCATAGGAAGTAACACATATTGTCTCGGAGAATCCCAATTCTAATTTTGGTTTACTATTATTATAGTCACCTCTTTCCTTTTTTTGGTTTTCTGCAGATTGGTCCTGATATAAGCTTTTTACTCCCGAGGGAATCGTTGAGCTGTACTCTATTCTTTCCAGCAATTCAGTTAAAAATGATCCACTTATACTTTTAGTACTTTCTATCAATAACAGACTGTCCCTGCATATAGTGTTATTATTATTTTCAATATTACCATTGAAAAGGGCCATCCCTTGACCCATCATATTTGGTGCATAGAATACTACTATTGATAATATTAAGAARAAKGCGAAGAATCCTACTAAATCCTTAAATGTGTAATACATTTATTAATTAGATCATTTCTTTTATGGACTCTTCCATAATAAAGTATTTGACCTTTGAGGTCATTCTCTGACCTGCTGATTCCCCTTTTTTCCTTTTCTTTTTCACTGATTTCTCTAGTATAAAAGGTTTTTTAGGTATTCCAGCATTTTACTTTATACTAATCCCTATTACTTTTCTAAGGATGAAATGGTATTCTATCACTATTTGCTGTTACTCCTAATGGATTATTTGACCCGTGTTCATGTAGCCTTTTTTCCTAGAATATTTACTCTTTTTTTTATTGTACTATATCATCATTTTTTCTTTTAAAATGTCAAGCATATAGTCTCTGAGGTCCCTTTTTTGATGACCTGCTGATTCCCCTTTTTTCCTTTTCTTTTTCACTGATTTCTCTAGTATAAAAGGTTTTTTAGGTATTCCAGCATTTTACTTGATGCTTATTATATTATTGCTAATATAAAGGCCCTACTTGAAAGCTATTAAGTGTAATACTACTAATCCTGCTAATATGAATGGTAATAAGTAGTGTAAACTGAAGAATCTATTTAATGTTGCATTATCAACTGAGAAACCTCCTCATATAACAATATATTATTTTGATAGAATATTTAGTTCTATCTTCATTATCTTACGATAATGTTTAGACTATGTCATCAACCAATTATTGGTTGTAGGGTTATCGTGTCGAGATTATTATTGGTAATATTCACTCGTTAGTCGTTGAACGTTCTTAATTCGTGAGGTCTTTATACCTCACTTTACCGAATTAAGCTCCGCTGCAAATTGTCCTTACTTTTTATAAGGGTGTCCTTGCAATTTTCCCTATTTGCCACCATTATTTTACAATAATGAGGAGCCTGTTTGAGAGTTTTCTGATGAATTTTAAATATTTGGTAATTTTAATTTAGAATATCTTTTACTAGTTTTTAATATATTTAATCATTTTATATATTGAATATTTTTATTACCTATTAATGGATAATGTCCTGAAAAAGAAAAAAAATTTATTACTTCTTGTATTTCTCATTTAGAACTTATACTTAATAAATTATAAATATTCTCATTTGTTGATATTTTTCTATTTGTTTTAAAAACTAATTTTATTCCTTCTAATAATAATTTATTATCTCTTTGTCTTAATTGATAACATGCATCATTATTATTTTTTATTAAAAAAGACCCTTCACCTATTGTAAATCCTACTATTCAATTTTTAAAAAAAGGTAGTTTATAATAATCCAATCCTGTTTTTGGTGTTTCATTATTATAATTTGGTAATATTTTATTTGGTATGTTTACATATAATTTTATATCCTTAATTAATATATATAATACTTTATTATATTGAGATATCCTTCTATCTATTAAAAAATTTATATTATGATGAATTAATAATGGAAAAAATACATCTTGTAAATCTGTTTTATTAATTATAAATTTACAAACTCCCCCACCTTTTGCTAAAGGATAATTTGTTACTTTTCCTATTTTTAATATAGAATTAATATATTCCAATAAATATAAATCTCTATTATGTAAAGATATTGTTAAATTTATTTTTATAAAACCTTTTGTTGTTTTCTGTATTAATATATGCCCATCTCCATCTATTAATCCTACCAACATTGATAAAAAAGAATATGGTATTTTTAAATATTCCGTTTTATCTATTCTTTTTTTACTTCCTTTTTTATAGGCATGTGGTCCTATAATCCCTATTGTAGGTAATATATTCTGTAAATGAATATAACAAATTACATTCTCATAATTTGACTCAACTAAACTTGTTCCTATTCATGGTATAGCTGATACTAAGTTTGTAATAACTGTTGCCTAACTTAAATTTTATATATTGCAGTAATATACTGATGTGTTTACATTGTTTTCAATATCTAAACCACGTTCTTTACATATTCTCACTTATCTTATTGTCCTTTAATCAAATAGTTATGATTTATACTATAAGCTTATATATCATTTTTGTAAAGCCTTATGCTAGTTAATTCTAGTAAGTTTCGACTGTACATTAAGCACCTTTTCAGGCACCCACCAATGAGCCAGTCTGTAGCGATTTTATTAATAAAACCGACGGTCTTGGTCTAAAACATTTAACTTTTAACCCGTATTCATTAGTGTCGCTTTTTCCTATTAATAATATTAAATAAAATGTAAACTTTAATTTTATTATGGTTTTTGGAAAAAACTATGCTTTTTAATTTAGCTATTCTATAATTTTATATTTCATTTCTGGTATTATATATGGTGATATTATCTTTCTCAATTCTGGAATAGATTCTTTTCAAATATATATTATATATTGATCCTTTGCCCCTGCTGATTGAACTGTTGCTTTTAAATTGTAATTCTCATGTAATACTCTTACTAATAATAAACATTCCGAATAAGTATAATAATTTGTACAGAATTTTAACCCTTTACTTACTTTAGCTCCATCATCCATTATTCATATTGCTAATGCTAATGGTGTTAAATATTTTCCTATACACTCTGGTACTTTTTTTTTATTATCTATATACCAAAGATCATGTATTTGATTAAAGCTTGTATAGGTTCAAGTATGAAATCTTACTATTTTTCTTACTACTCCTTTTTTACCTAATCTTGTTGTTATTACTGGTATATTCTCATTGCAATAACCTTTGGATGCTAATTCATTATGTAACCATAATAAATAAGTTACATGAATACTTTCTTGATTAAAACTTATTCTAGTTCCTACTCCTCCCTTTCTTTGTTCTGCATTAGCCTCTCCTAATAATGAACCAAATATTATAGAATATATACTTATATCATGTGGTCCTATTCTTTTTATACCTTTAATCTTATTTTTTCCCGTTGTTAATAAAGGCATTATTATTATACTTATTCCATTAAAATGATTTAAATATGAAAACTTTAGAATTTCTTTATTAAAAAAACATATGAGGCACTTTAATTTACCTCACAATGACATTTGCCCTCATGGCAATGTATACAAATCTTCGAAGTAAAAACTAAAGATTCTTATTTATCTTTATACCTTATTTTATCTGGTATATTTTCAAGTTGAACTTCTCTGTACCTTCTAAGAGGCCTTGAATAGCTAATTTCTTAGCTAGAAGATTCCGACTGTACATTAAGCACCTTTTCAGGTACCCACCAATGAACCAGTCTGTAGCGATGATTCGTGAGGTCTTTAGACCTCACTCTTTTGTCTGCACAAATATCACCGACGGTCTTAAAAGTGAAACTCTCTTTTTAACCGTTTTCATTAGCATCGCCCTATTTATAGGACTATAGTGAAATTTTATTTATCTCGGTCTCGATGTATTTAATATCAGCTTTAGCTGTATGCGACCTATTCCTTTAAATATTCTATTCTTTGCTATTGCTTTATTTATAGTCTTATTACTACATTTAAATGCTCTTGCCATTACTCTTATTCCTGTATACTTTGAATGAATTGTTCCATCTAAATTATAAAGTATTACTGATTTTGATAAACTTTCACTAATATTTTTAATTTTATCCTTAGTTTCTTTACTATGTTTATATCCTATTGATGTAAAGCCACTTTGTAGTATATTATATTCTGGTTTTAATTTATTTATATATTCTGTTTCCAATGCTATTAACTTAAGATGATTAGGTTTTAAATTTTCTTTTTGTATTAATCCTGGATAATATTCCAAAATTACAAAAGCAAAATTTTCTAAACCATATTTTTTTATTGCATTATTTAATTTTTTGCTTCCCCCTGTTCTATAGAGACAATGGTTTCTAAACCTTACATTTATTCTATTTGTTATTGCACTTCCTATATAAAATTTTCCATTTATTAAATTTATTATCATATAAATTCCTGATTTATGTTTATTTTCTTCTTTTATTAATAATTGTGTCGATATTAAATTTATATTTTCATAACATTTCTTTGGTTTTATTTCTAATTTCTTTAATAATATTAATAATATACTTCATTCCGAGTTACACGAGTATCAATCTCTATTTCACCATGTTAGGCTATTACTACCTAAGAATCCTGTTGCCATTGTTAATACAAATATTATTACACCTATTGATCATAACATTACTCTTGGTCTAACATAAGAACCATAATAAAGTCCTCTAGCCATATGTAAATATATAAATATAAAGAAGAATGATGCTACATTAGCATGGCAATATCTTATTAATCATCCAAAATGTACATCTCTCATTATATGTTCTACTGAATTAAATGCTAATTCAATATTTGCTGCATAATGCATTGCTAATGTTACTCCTGTTATTATTTGCATTACTAATGCTACTCCTAATAATGATCCAAAACTTCAAAAATATGATAAATTACTTGGAGATGGAGAATCGATAACATAGCTATTTACTATTGATAATATTGAATGGGTCTTTAATAACCTTAAAGCTAAATAATTTTAATAAAATTATTTTCTTTTTTTATATTTTCTCTTTTTTTCTTTTATTTATCTCTTTCTTCTCTTTATCATAACTCCTCACTAGGGGGGAAAGTGGTTACCATTCTACGACAGGTTCCCCTACCGTAACTTTGTTACGACTTAAGATAGGTTATAATAAAATAATCATTGCTAGCTTTTAGATTTTCAATATATCATCAAGAATGATATTCTTCTTATAGAATCACTATTAATTTTCATATTTTTTTCTTCCCTATCCTTGACGGGCGATTAGTACATAGTTAATATTCTTTTTCACCGTGACATCATGATTCACGATTACTAGCAATTCCTACTTCAGGTTGTCGAATTTCAGACTTCCATCTGTACATAGTAGTATTTAAGGTTTTATTCATAGCCTATTGTTACTACCCATGTGGCACGTCTATAGCCCAATCTATTAAAACCATAAGGACTTGTCTTTAACCCCCTCGATCTTTCCTTTAGGAGTCGATTTTACTAAGATTTAATTAGTAAAGAGGATTTCGTTCGTTCTCGGACCTAACCATACATCTCAAAACACGAACTGAAGACAGCCATGCAATACCTGTAAATTAAAAATATAAAAATATATTTAATAATCTATTCAAAGATTGGTAAGATTATTTGGGTGCTATCAAATTAAATAACATGCTTCACTGCTGGTCTTAAAAACCGTCTATTCTTTTAAGTTTCTTTCTTGCGAATGTACTCCCCAGGTGGAATGCTTTCTTGTTTAATATTGCACTCATCGTTTAGGGTGTGGACTAATAGGGTATCTAATCCTCTTCGCTACCCACACTTTAGTCTATTAGCGTCAGTGTTTCAAAGAAAAATGCCTTCGCTTTTTAGTATTCCTAGAAATATAATAAGATTCTATCCCTACACCTCTAATTTCTATTCCCCTTTATACACTCAAGCTAATTATCTCTTTTTCCTTAATTAGCTGCCTACTGACCCTTTACACCTAGATATTATGAATTACGCTTATCCTTTTCGTATAACCGCGACTGCTGGCACGAAATTTGTCAGGATTTAATAGAGAAGTAATATCATTATTTTTCTTTCTCTTTAGAAGTTTTATGCTAATTTACTTTGCACTCTTACTATCTTGCTGGATCAGGGTTTCCCCCATTGTCCAAGATTCCCCACTGCTGGCAGGCTTATTTATCCTACGTAGCTCTTTTTCATTGCTACTGTGATCTATCTTTTTTATAGTATAGATTTCAGATCCTCGGCTTGGTAAGCCATTACCTTACCAACTACCTAATCTTTTTTATAGGCTCTATTTTATGGCGGGTTAACCCTTATTTATTGAAAAACCATATATTAGTTTATATTCCTATATAAAACTCACCCGTATGCTATGATCTAACGATAGTCGTTAACTACGTTCTTTTCATACAACTTGCATGTGTAATGCCGATAGTTAGCGTAAATTCGTAGCCAAGATCAAACTATTTTTAGTTTTTTTGCAATTATTATTTATTGCCTTTTTTATTTTTTTTGTCTTTCTTATAAAATTTTATTATCAAGTTATTCTAGTTTTTTAGTACTAAATGACTTATTAATTTGCATTATTTACATCTTTAGCCTACTTTTCTTTCGGTCTAGTCTAGACCGACTTTTTTAGGTATTTCGTATTTTTTGGATTCATACTTGATATGCTTTCAGTAATTATTCCTTTATGAACGTGGCTTCCCTGTCCTTTTCCTTCAGGTACACTATTGGTTCACTATTTCCGATCCTTTCGTACTAGGAGCTAATAAATACTTAATTCCAATTCCCTTAGTAGATAGGGTCCATACTGACTCACGTCGTATTTAACCCAACTCACGTACCACTTTAGTCGGCGAACAGCCGAACCCTTGGAACCTTTTCCAGCTCCAGGATGTGATGAGTCGACATCGAGGTATCAAACCAGCTCGTCTATACGTACTATAAGAGCTGATGAATCTGTTATCCCTTGAGTAGCTTTTATTCGTTGAGCGATGACCATTCCATTCTGTTATCATCGGATCACTATGTCCGAGTTACCTCTCAGCTTGTCTTGTTAGACTGGCTGTTAAGCAGAGTTATGCCATTACACTTTTAAGTTGACTTCTTTTCACTTTTATCTCTACCTTCGAACGCCTCCGTTACCTTTTGGGAGGCAACCACCCCAGTTAAACTGCCCGATAAACAATATTTTATCAATAAATGATCTCTTTTGGATTAGTTAGTTACCCACCAAGGTTCAATCATAAACCGACTTTATTCATCTACAGTAAAGCTTCAAAGGGTCTTCCCGTCTAGCTAAGGGTAGAAGGCATTTTCACCTCCATTGCAATTTCACTGAGTTCATCTTGGAGACAGTTAGGGAAATCATTACACCACTCATGCAAGACTATAATTAGTAGTCAAGGTATTACGCTACCTTAGAACCGTCATAGTTACGGCTGCCGTTTACTAGTGAGATCTCTCTCTTTGCTAGCACTGGGCAGGTGTCAGACTTTATACATCAAATCTGTTATGTTTTTGCAAAGTCTTGTGTTTTAAGTAAACAGTTGCTCCCTATTTTTTCTGTGCCATAATAATTTATTTTATTATCCTCCTTCTCCCTAAGTTACAGAGGTAATTTGCCGAGTTCCTTCAAGATGATTGTCTCAAACGCCTATTCTGAATACCAGTGTCGGTTTAGGGTACGGTTTATTTTTTATTAATCTTTTTTCCTGAGCTTTTACACTTTTTAATTAATAAGTTTTTTTCATCAATTTATTACATCTTAGATACCGTTACTTTACGAATAGCTATTCTATATTGCTATTCAACCCTTATCCTATTGGCGAGAATTATTTGTATATTCTTTTTTGTTACTCATGTCAGCATTGTCTCTTCAGATTCTACTGAATGTTCTGCTACCACTTCATGGCTTTTGCCATGGTTGGTCAATTTCGGTAATTGACTTAGACCCAATATATTTAATATCTATTTATAAGCGATCTGTTATATAGACCCATGAGCTAGTACGCTTTCATAATAAGATGGCTGCTTCCAAGCCCACTTTAGGATTGTTAACTTATAAACTTTATTTTTTTCACTCAGTCAATTTTTCGGGACCTTAATTAGACCGCTGGGCTGTTACCCTTTCGACAGAGGAGCTTATCCCCCACTGTCTGACTCCTACTCATTATATTGATTCTTTATTAGATTAGATACAAATGATAGAGATTTTACTCCCCCCAATTAAACTTTTGTTTTCTATCCAGTGCTATACTTAATCAATCTATATCTCTTAACTTTTTCTTAAGAGTCAGCTCTTATTTGAGCTGATAAATAAGGTTCTACTTAAATAGTTTTCGCAGAATACCAGCTATCTCCAAGTTCGATTAGCTTTTCACTCCCTACCACAAATCATTGGTGCCTATTGCTACAGACTACCATTCAGTCTTTTAACTTGTTCATGGTAAGATCACTTGGTTTCGGGTCTGATAACTGAAACTTTTCTTATTTTCATCTAGTTCCTTTTTACTTGCTTCACCTATCAACTTGCTGACCCATTATGCAAAAGGTACGTTGTCAGTTCATTTTCTATTTTCCTTACAACTGCTTATAGACTAACTTATTCCAGTTCTTTTCACCAGTTTACTACTTTCTTTTCAATTTTCCCTCACGGTACTCTTCACTATCGCTCAAAATAACATATTTTCTTTTAGAGGATGGTTCCCCTATCTTCAAACAAGTTTTCTCTCGTTCTACTTTCTTTTTTTTTACTTAATACGGGCCTTTCACCCTCTTTGGTTCTAATTTCCTTTAGCTTTCTTAAGTAAATTTTTATTATTGGTTTCGCTCACCACTACTTCCAATATCTCGGTTGATTTTTTTTCCTCCTAATACTTTAGATGTTTCTGTTCTTAGGGTTTTCTTTATTTTCTCGGTTTCCCTGTTGGATTCTACTGGTTTATCTTCTAATCCCCTAGTATTTCTTCTATTAATCCCTTTTTATTTTGGCTTATCTTCCTAAATTAGTCCTTACTTTCTTCTTGATAATTTTTTTCTTATATTCCTTTTATATCCTTTTCCCTATTCTTCCTTCTCCTTCTTCTTCCTTTTCCCTTTTCTTTCTTTATCCCTAGCCTCTTATTTATGGAAAAAAAAGGACTCGAACCTTCAAGGATTAATTTAATCCAAAACTTAGCAAGTTTCTGCCTTACCATTAGGCTATTTTTCCTCTTTAGACTTCACTAGGATGAATTGGAGTTGAACCAATATCTTGCCCGTTATGAGCGGAATGCTCTACCAATTAAGCTATCATCCTTCTGTGAGAAGTATAGGACTTGAACCTATAGTGATTTTTATCATCTAATTTACAGTTAGATCGCTATACCAATTAGCATACTTCCCTGAGAAATGGTTGATTTGAACAACCTCCGTATACTTGTAAGGTATATGCTCTTCCTATTAAGCTAATTCCTCTTCTATTTACTCTCATTATTCTGATGTTCCTTTTACATATTTTAATGCTCCTTTACTTATTTCATAATAGAAACCTATTGTTAATATTATAAAAAATATTATCATTATTCAATATGTATATATATTATTTATTGTTACTGCATATGGAAATAATATTATTACTTCTAAATCAAATATTATAAATAATATCGCCACTAATATATATTGTATATTTAATGTCCCTCTACAATCTCCTAATGGTACTAATCCACATTCATAAGGTGATAATTTATTTATATATGGTTGATTATCCCCTAATACTAAATTTATAAATAATAATGCAAAAACTATTATTACTGTTAATAATATTAATAATAATAAACTATTCATTTTCTTTTTTCTTTTTTCTTTTTTCTTTTCATCTATCTTCATATCTTAGGACCAATTGGAATTGAACCAATAATTTTCGGTTATCAACCAAACACTTTACCTTTAAGTTATAATCCTAGTTCTATGGATTTAATGCCACTAATATACTTGCTACTAATACAAAGTATCCTAATATTATTGGTAATAAACCTGTTCACGCAAATAACATTAATTGATCAAATCTTAATCTTGGAAAACTTGCTCTTATTCATATAAACATAAATAATATTATTGATGTTTTAAATCCTAATCCTATTGGTTCTATTCATCTATTATCTATTGGTACTAAGTATCCTCCTAAGAATAATATTGCTGTTACTGCTGATATTAATATTATATTCCCGTATTCTCCTAAAAAGAAATATGCAAAAGATAATGATGAATGTTCTGTCATAAATCCTGCTACTAATTCTGATTCCTACACTATTCTGTTTTCTGTGTTGGATTTTCTCTTAATTGTATTCTTTCAATTTATCACATTAAATCTCTGAGGGCTTTCTTCCCTGCTGGTTCCCTATTTTTTTTTCTTTCCAGCATATAGTGATATTTTTAGAGGCCAAATCTAGCCTCTGGTAAATCAAATGGTGCTCTATTTGTTTCAGCCAATGCTGCTATAAAAAATATTAATGCTATTGGTAATAATGGTATTATATTTCATACTGTTCTTTGATTTGCTACTATTGTCATTAAATTCATTGAATCTGCTAAAAATACTACCATTAATATTACTATCCCTATTATTACTTCGTATGATATCATTTGAGCTGTTGTTCTTAATGATCCTAATAATGCATATTTTGAATTCGCTGATCACCCTGCTAATATTATCCCTAATACTCCTAATGATGATATTAATAATATATATAATATACTATATGTTAAATCTGCTATTACTATTCCTCTACTAAATGGTATTACTGCTCAGGCTAATATACTAAATACTAATGTTATATATGGTGCTACTAAAAATAATATTTTATTCGCTTGTGATACTAATATTGTTTCTTTTATTACTAATTTTAATCCATCCGCAACTTTATTTAGTCTATATTTATTACTAAATAAATAGATCATATTTTCATATTCTTTTATATGTAAGACGTATGATCGTTGAGGGCTTTTCTCATCCCTGCTGATTATTTCTTTTCTCAGCATATAGTCTTATTTTTCAACCACTCACTTTTTATGGTTGTAATACTCCTAATACTCCTACTTTATTTGGTCCCAATCTTCTTTGCATTGCTCCCATTACTTTTCTTTCTGCTAATGTTAAATAAGCTATTGATACCAATAATGGTACTATTAATACTAATATTTCTAAAAATTGCATTTTTTTTTCTTCTTCTCAGTTCCTTCGTCATTCATTTTCTTTACTGCCGAATAAATGACTCGAACATCTATTATTACGTTTACAAAACGTATGCTTTACCTTATTAAGCTAATTCGACTCTTATTTATTGCCTTGAACTGGAATTGAACCAATACTTACAGAGTTTCAATCTGCCACTCTACCTTTGAGTTATCAAAGCTATTGGACGGAGGGATTTGAACCCACATACCTCATACTCAAATTATGATACCTTACCCATTAGGCTACATCCAATGAATTCTTTAAGCTGATTTTCTTTTTTATATTCCTTTTTTACCTACTTTCTTTTCCTTCTCTCTTTTTACCTAATTTCCCTTTTCTTTCTCTTTTTCTTTCCTCATGAGATCTTTTCCTTTTTTTCATATTTCTCTTTCCTCTTTAGCTTACACTAAAAAATTACTAATTTTTTTTCTTCTTACTTTTAATATTCCGGACCTGACCGTCTACGAAACGGCAACCTTTTGCTCGACAAGCAAATACTTTCTTTAAGCTACAAATCCTCTTAGCCCACCCAGTTACTTGTTATAGGATTTGAACCTATAATTTTTGACTTAGAAGGTCAATGCTTTATCCATTTAGCTAAACAAGTTTTAGCTCATTTACCCTGGTGGTAAAGTATTTGAACTCTTATCTCTCACTTATGAAATGAGCGTTTTACTTTAAACTATACCACCTTGCGAATAATGGGATTCGAACCCATACCATACTACTTGGAAGGCAGATAATCTACCAAACGATCTCTATTCGCTTTAGACTAGAAAGTGAATTGAACACTCCTTCTTAGATTTGCAATCTAATACATTACCATCTATGTTATCTAGTCCTTTATTGGGCAAATAATTGGAATTGAACCAATTCATACAGTTTCACATACTGTCATTCTACCTTTAAATTATATCTGCCTGCATAAAGTTATTTCTTTCTTTCTTCAATACTTTCATTATGTGTGAAATAGTGTATTTGGTAGCACGTTAGGCTCATGACCTGATAGAGAATTGTTCGAATCAATTCTTTCGCATTACGGCTCCTTAGTTTATATGGTTAGAATAGAACACTTTCATTGTTCAGAAGCCTGTTCAACTCAGGCAGGAGTCATTCTATTTTGCTATTATTGCTTAATGGTAAAGCAGATCACTGTTAATGATCCCATCTAGGTTCAATTCCTAGTAATAGCTCTCCTTATTTTTATTGTTTTTCGTCTCTTTTTATTCCTTTTTATTATGTTAATGTTTTTAAGTCTCTTTACTTTCTTCTCTACTCTTCTTACTATCTCTTCTTCTAACCCTGTTTATTCTGTTATTGGTTTCATTTCTTTATTTACTTTTGCATCCTCTTATCTTCTTTTCTTAGGTCTTGGTTTCATTGGTTTAACTTATTTAATTATTTATGTTGGTGCTATTGCTATCTTATTCCTTTTTGTTGTTATGATGATTAATCTTAAATTCTTAACTAATAATTTTTATTCTAATTTCTTACCTTTAGCTACTCTTCTTACTTTCTTATTTTTCTTTACTAATTTCTCTTTCTTATTCCTTTTTGATTCTTTCTGCTTTTATTCTTCTCCTTCTTGAAATTCTTTCTTTAATTCTTTCAATCTTTTAACTTCTTTAGCTTTCCCACTTTATTCTTCTTTCTCTCTTTGATTAATTTTAGCTAGTTTTATCTTATTATTAGCTATGATTGCTCCTATTCTTTTAATCTCTCCTCTTTTCTTCTTTTACCCTTCCTTTTTTTTATCTTTATCTCTTTCTTCTATATCTCCTTTTTTCACTTTCCTTCCCTTCCTTACCCTTGTCCTTCTACTTATCCTAGCTCTTTTTCCTGATTTTTTTTATTTTTTTTGTCTCTTAAACAGCCTTTTGCTTAATTATTAAGCTGCATATAATAATAAGAAGCTCATCATTAATGAGAATAAACCTATTGCTTCTGTTAAAGCGAATCCTAAAATACAGTAGCTAAATAATTGTCCTTTTAATGAAGGGTTTCTTGATGTTGAGTTTATTAAAGCTGCGAATACTAATCCTATTCCTATACCTGCACCTGTTAATCCTATTGTTGCTATTCCTGAAGCTATTAATTTTGCACTTGCTAACATTATTTTTTCTTTTTATTCTTTTTTTGTTCTCTAATAATTCTTCAAGTTTTTCATTTTTTTCTCTCTTCTCGTGAGGTCTTTATACCTCACCTGCTAATTTCATACCTTTTAATAGGGTACGGACCTTTATTTCCTTTTAATTTAATAAAAATACTATACTAAACACTATTAATAAAACTATACATATTAACCCTAATGCTAAATTTCATAATACTGAATAATATGTTATTTTTCTATATCCATTAATATATTTTCAAAATTTTGGATATTTCTCCTCTATTTTGTTTTTTTTTATATAATGACTATTCAACATATATATCGCACAAGATAATATACTACTTGTTAATACTAACAATAATAATAGATTTCCTAATGCGTAACCTTGTATTGTTGATAAATTTTCTATAGTGTTTGTTATATTTAAATTTACACTGACATTAGGAACTATATTTGAACTTAAATTAGAACTAGATGTTGGAATATTTTCTTCTCCCGTACAATATATTATATTAAAAATATATGAAAAGAATCCTTGTACATATAAATTATATATTAAACCAAAAAATACAAATAAAAGAGTAAATTGAATAGTAAATCAAGGGCTTTCTGTCCATTTTATGAACTTATTGTTTAAATCATTATGTAATGATTTTATTTTTGTTCATATTGTTTTCTTATCTTTTCTATCTGAATTAGTTGAATATAATCTTTTTTGATTATTAAAATTTAGATTAATTCTTGTTTTTGGTAAGA